TGAAAGGTTAATTCAAGAAATTAAGTTCAGTAATAAATTCTTTTTTTTTAGGGGAGGTGCCGGTGCCCAAAACTTATGTTTTTTGAAAAATATCAGAAAAACCCCTTTATTTTCATTAGAAAAACAGAAATCTGTTACAAAAAAAAAGAGATAGGATTGGAATCGACACATTGATTCTTTTTTCGCAATTTTTTTGAACCGTATGCATCCAAAGATGCGCGTACGGTTCAAAAGGGATAAAATTTTGTCCTAATCAACCGACTTTATCGAGAAAGATTACTTTTCTTAGGCCAAGAAGTTGATAGCGAGATCTCAAATCAACTTGTTGGTCTCATGGTATATCTCAGTATAGAAGATGATACTAGGGATCTTTATTTATTTATAAACTCCCCCGGCGGGTGGGTAATACCAGGAATAGCTATTTATGATACTATGCAATTTGTTTCGCCCGATGTACATACAATATGCATGGGATTAGCCGCTTCAATGGGATCTTTCATTCTGGTCGGAGGAGAAATTACCAAACGTCTAGCATTCCCTCACGCTTGGCGCCAATGAGTTTTTATTAAAAAAAAAAAAAAGAAGACTATGCCTTCGCCATATCAAATGTAAATAATAGGTAATAATAGCATGGCACTTCGAGTTCGATATGAACAAACTAGTATTGTTTTTCCTAACATGAGATTTTGTATCGAGATAGTAGTATGAAACGAAGGTTATTTCCGATTTGATCTTACGGGTCGGGAGTACGTTTCAGCGTCACAAACCATTTTTCTTCCACACCCGAAGAGAAGTCTCTTTCTTATATTTATGTTACGAAAGAAAGAGTACAAAAATGAAAAAAAAAAAGATCATTTTCCTTATTTGATCGTATTAAAAAGAAACTTTGGGATTGCTAAATCACAGACGAGATAAATATAGAAAGCAACAGAACCATCATAGTATTTTTTGACTCTTATAATAGGAAAAGAAGGGTGGTAAATGGATCATTCAACGATCTGGATCGGATGGATTCCATTTTTTTCTTCGATAGAATAGAAGAGAGGAAAAAGGAAATTCCATTGCAGAGCCGTATGCAATGCACAAAGGATGCCTGTACGGCTGTTCAAGTCTATTTCTTTTTTTTTCTTCTTGTTTTTTTTATCCCTTACTTTAGCCCAATCCTGCGAAATAGAAGAACCGTTCATGCATGATGTTATATCAATATTATCAGGGTTATGATTCACCAACCTGCTAGTTCTTTTTATGAGGCGCAAGCAGGGGAATTTATCCTGGAAGCAGAAGAACTACTGAAACTTCGCGAAACCCTCACAAAGGTTTATGTACAAAGAACGGGCAACCCTTTATGGGTTATATCCGAAGACATGGAAAGGGATGTTTTTATGTCAGCAACAGAAGCCCAAGCTCATGGCATTGTTGATCTTGTAGCAGTCGAAAATGAAAATACTGGAGATTTCGTGTAAATACACGATTCTTTTTCATTTTCAAGGCATAATTCGAATTTTCCGCGATTTGATATTGAATGGAAATAATTCATAATCATCAATCATCAGGTTAAGATCGATCTAAACCAACCTATTTTATTATATATGTATGATATGCCGACAATTAAACAACTTATTAGAAACACAAGACAGCCAATAAGAAATATCACGAAATCGCCCGCACTTCGAGGATGTCCTCAGCGTCGGGGAACATGTACTAGGGTGTATGTGCGACTCGTTTAGATCATGAGTTGGAACAAACGAAACAATTTTTCCATTACCAATCACAAGTACCAATGAATAGGATAGATAGAGTGGAAAAAAGCCATTTTTACTATTTAAAAATGAGAATCTATCATATACCTATATTTTTGTGTATGAAATTTATGGTTTCCGTTGGTGCAAATCCAATCACCTCAATTTGAGATGAGAAGCAATTCCCCATTGGTAGCAACTAGTTATTCCATTAAGCGGAGGAAATAGTACTATAAGAAGCAAAAAGTTATGTTTCTATTCTTGAAAGAACGGACTAACAGGGTCAGCTACCTAGCCAACTTTCATAATTAAATGCCGTCACTGTATGGATAGCCTTTTTTGTGAAAAGAGCTATTACTGTATAATTATAATTGATTGGTAGAGCCAAAGAGAGTGAACTATACAAGTTCACAATAACATTTGATTAAATGAAAGAAGAGGCTCCGGTGTATAGAGAGGACCTCACCGTTTATGAAGTAACCATAGAAACGATGGAACCCACTATTTTTTTTTCTGTTATTTATTTAATATTGTTATGTTATAAAATTTCTTATTTCCAGGTATTTTACCTGGAAGGAATAAAAAATCGTGGTTGGGAAGGTCATAGTAGCAAAAGCCATTGGAATTTTTTTTTTATATATCGGAATAATCCGTTTTGTTATTAATCAACCGGGGGATAAAAGGATGACTGAAAGAAGAGAAATCAATTAGTTATTCATTCATTAAAGTTTAATTTGATTCAATGACCAGAGTTAGACGAGGATATATAGCTCGGAGACGTCGAACAAAAATTCGTTTATTTGCATCAACTTTTATAGGGGCTCATTCAAGACTTACTCGAACCATTACTCAACAGAAAATGAGAGCTTTGGTTTCCTCTCATCGAGATAGGGGCAGGCAAAAGAGGGACTTTCGTCGTTTGTGGATCACTCGGATAAATGCAGCTGCTCGCGAGAACGGGGTATTCTATAGTTATAGTAGATTAATACACAATCTGTACACGAAGCAATTGCTTCTTAATCGTAAAATACTTGCGCAAATAGCTATATCAAATAAGAATTGTCTTTACATGATTTCCAATAAGATTATCAAATAAAAGAAATTTTTAAGTCATATATAGGATATAGGAATGATTGAAACAGAATTGAATTCCCCGGAGAATGGACTCCGGGAAGATAGAATAAAAATAAATTAAGTAAAAATTAAGTTAAGTAGTAGGAATGAATGAACATCTTTCAAAAAAAAAAAAAGATTTATTCTTTCCTATTTGTTGTTTCTTATAACACAACAATCAAATCTGGATTTGAGGCTTTTTCGAACAAAACATCAATCTGAGCTTGAATTCCGATTGGAGTTTTGAATCAATGGAAGAGTATATCTATTTATTTCTGGTTCTAGGACCGGTAGTTCTAGGGATCGACTCGGCTCTCTCAAACTGTTTTTCATTATTAAGAAAAGGTAACAAAGATAAAATACGGGCTTGTTTTATAGCAATAGTAATTAATCGTTGTTGTTTCAAGGTCAATCTATTCACCCGTCTAGATAATATTTTTCCTTGTTCACTAATAAATCGACTAATTAAACTCATGTTTCTATAATCAATTCGATCCCCCGATTCAATTGGGGGAAAACGCCTACGAAAAGATCGCTTGGATTTACGAAAGGGTTGCTTGGATTTATCCATGGTTTATTCCTTATCTCTAAAATTCTATTTCTTTATTCATTTCAGATCCAACCAAAATAGGTTTTATTTGTATTTGTATATTATATACATATGTATATATGTTAAGGTTAAGTTCTTCCTTTTCCTGCTCCTTTGAAAGATCAAATACACGTTCCGTTCGATCTATTTCTTTATTTCCCCATGAATCGTATGCTTGTGACAATAGCGACAAAATTTTCTCAAATCTAATCGACTGGGTGTATTGTGTCGATTCTTTTGAGTAATATATCTAGAAATGCCTGGCGCTTTCTTATTGACACCATTTTGGACACAACTGGTACATTCCAAAATAACTCTAACTCGCACATCTTTACCCTTAGCCATGAACCCCCTTTGATTTTTTGTTTGATCGACTTAACTCTTCTATTTTCGACCCGAACCTAAGAAGACGAAAAGAACAAAAAAGAAAAAAATCAATAGTAATAGAAGTTACTAACTAGAAATTCCATTTCTAAAGATTTCGTTGTAATTCTAATTAATATTAATAGAATATTATATATAGTATAGTAATAATGTAAGTAATACAATTTTTTTCTAACTATGAATCATTCCTACCCTACCTTAATCCCAGTATTTCATTTAAGTATTTTTTTCTCTGCTATGATTTTGTGGAGCTTTTTTGTACCTTAGACTGGACCTCCTTTCCATTTCTGTTCTCCAAAATGGGATCTTTAGATCCACTGGATTTTTGCTGAGGTTCCATATACTTTTTCTTTCTCTTTCCTTCCTATCCTAAAGAACCGAAAAAAGGGAGGGCGAAGTTTTAGTCACGTCACGTAGAATTGTATCTCAAAATTTCTTTATCTTTATTTTTTCGCATATTAATAACTAGTAACTAGAATTAAAAAAAAGGGAATGACAAAGCATCTGGGAATAAACGATTAATTTCTATCAATAGACCCGCTAAAGACCCAAACCATAGAGTAGTTAGCACAGGTGCTGTGGAAAGATATGTTTTTATATCTCGCATTGAAAATCCTCCTTCTTTATTGTAATACATATATGGTCAGATGCTGTAGTTCAAGATCATTTGTATTTTTTTTGTACGGAATTTGTAACAAAACAAAAATAAATATGTACAATGAACAGTAGATGAGATTTTCCTATCCCTGTCCCTAAAAAAGAAAAAGGACTCTTCTTCTTCCTAAGCATTACCAATAAATATTCATTCTTTTTTTATACGTTAGGTTTCAGATGTATATAATTCTTTTATTATATGAAACCAAAAAGAATAAATGACAAGAAAATTGTATATGGATAGAGGAGAAAAGAATGATGTGGAAAACAAGACATGGATTTTGTACAATGACACTGTACAACAATTTTCATTTTAAAAAGGGATGTAGCGCAGCTTGGTAGCGCGTTTGTTTTGGGTACAAAATGTCACGGGTTCAAATCCTGTCATCCCTACCTATTACTTCTCCTATGGGCGGTAACGAGGGATTAATTGAGTGAGATTGATTAAAAAAAAAAATTGGAAATAATCTTTTATTTTTGCATACCAATGTATGCAAGACGCATTGGGGTACAAAAACAAA